CTTTGGTAAATTTACCAAGAGCTATAGTCATAGTGATCCTCCTATTCAATTACTTCAACCATTTCCAAACACCTCATAGCATTCTTAGGGATGGAACCCTCGAGGTTTTTATCATTTTTTTTTTTTATTCATTTATATATATATTATAATAAATAAAAATAAATGATTTTCTCGTAGACTGTTCCTTCTTTTCTAATTGGTTTCGAATATAAAAATAAGTCATGGGTCTATTGATATGATACCTAGGCCAAATCCATGAACTCAATGTGGTTATTCCTTTCTATTCTTAAAAATCCCCTAAGCCATAAATAATGAATTGTCTTATGACTCAAAAATCCGATAGATAAATTTTTTTAAGAACTGTTCAAGAAACAGATGATCCCCTTTCTCGCTTTTTCTACCAGCGAGATCTCCAGACATACTCCTTTCTTTTCATCAAAAAATCTTATTCTCTTGTTCAAAAATTATATATTCTTCTAATTTCAATATCTAGGAAACTACTACAGGATCATATATTTTATTACTTTCTATTTTACATTTTTTTCTTTTATTGTCTTCTTTGTTCTATTTTTCTTTTTTCAGATTAAAAAAACTCCAACAAAGTATACACTTTTTTGCGGATCGAGGTAAGAAATTCGAGAATTTTGTCTATTTACTTTATTTCTTTTTTATTCGTCTATCAGATTATTAAATATTGTATTTGTATTATTGTAGTATTGAATTAATTTAATAATAAGAAACTGTAAGTGAAAGTTTTTTTCTCACATACATTAATTGCTGGAAAAATATCGTATGCATCGATATGAAAAGAAAATATTAAATACGTAAAGACATTATTTGATTTGATGGATTTTTTTTCTATTATTTCTACTCTATAAAACATATCTTATAGAAATAATAGAAATGTAAATAAATCTTTTCTTGTGTTCGGAAAAAAAAGATGTTTAAAAAAAAAAATGACTTGCTTGTTGGAACTTGGAATAAGCCCTTCCGTCTAAGGACATAGTAATTTATTCCTCTAGAACTTTAAGGAACAAAAGAAGATTTAATCAGAAATATCGACAGATTCTTACAGAGTCCAAACCAAAGAAGTATTAAAAAAAAAAAGAGATCATTGTTCGAATTTCATCTCTATCAAATTTGAATATCAGAATAGTAGATATAGTTACGATTCAATGGGTTAGGTCCACTTACTTTTATTATTAAAAATAATGTTCTACTTTCTAACTATAATTACTTTACTATATTCGAATTCATTAGAATGATAACGATAACTTCTTAGAATTATAATTAGAATTCATAATTCTATTTTCTAATTAAATTCTATGATTCCTTAGTTTTTTTATTACAAATTTTAGTACAGATAGAAACTTATTACAAATATCAACAATATCTCTATTCTTCCTTAAAATATTAATATTATTGCTGACGTTTTCTGAAAAAAATCTGAAAAAAAAAGTAAAAAGCCCCTTATCGGATTTGAACCGATGACTTACGCCTTACCATGGCGTTACTCTACCACTGAGTTAAAAGGGCCCCAATTACTAAATAAGAAACTAGCCAATATGACTAGTAAATCCATTTGTTACTGCATATACTTATTATATAAATGGGATTAGAATATATGTACATAGGTGTATATTTTATTCGCATAACGACTCATCAAGGAACAAAAAATTGTATTTACTTAGTAAATAGAGTATAGTTAAAAAATAGTTTAGTTTATAAATATTTGATTTTATCAATAACAATGGAATAATTTTTTTTTTAATTAACGATTGGAATAAACAATTTCGAAATCGAAATGATGAATAAAAGAATTCTATGGAATTTTGAAAGATGGAAAAATCCTTTTCTTTTGATCGAATCATATCATTCCATTATATTGACAATTTCAAAAAACTGTTCATACTATGAATGTAGTATAATGGCGGTCGGGCAAGTATGCCCCCATCGTCTAGTGGTTCAGGACATCTCTCTTTCAAGGAGGCAGCGGGGATTCGACTTCCCCTGGGGGTAGGGTACTACGAAAAGCAGTTGATCATGGATTATCAATAAAGAAAGACTGAAATTGATTCTTCCTGTTCCTGGGTCGATGCCCGAGCGGTTAATGGGGACGGACTGTAAATTCGTTGGCAATATGTCTACGCTGGTTCAAATCCAGCTCGGCCCAAGAATTTCCCGATCCACCATGAAATGATATAACACCCATTTGTTGTTCTCCGGAAATAACTGATCTCCTCTGATACGGAAGAATCAAAGTATGAAACATGTCTAGCACTATTTCTTTTTTCCGTATTACATATTTTTTTTCGGATCTTGCTAATAATCTAGATTCGTATCAGGGTCTGTAAGTAGAAAGTCTTAGGAAAAGATTTAAATAAAAAAGAGTCTTTTTTATTTTTCATTGATTCATTTTTCAATCGACTTGGCAATAAAGAACGGATTAGGAGTAATCCGTATCGATCTCACTAAAGTGCATATCCATATAGATATCAATATATCTACAAAAGTCCGCTTCTTTCAGTTACAGTACAACGGTTCGAATCTAAAATAGAAAAAAAAAAGAAAGGGTTTGAATGAAACCATAAGACTATGTATGCTGTACGCTTTTTTCCCTGGGATTGTAGTTCAATTGGTCAGAGCACCGCCCTGTCAAGGCGGAAGCTGCGGGTTCGAGCCCCGTCAGTCCCGATGGATACAAATCCAATAAAAATAAAAAATACATCAATTCATTTTGTGTGAAAGGGAATAAAAATAACAAAAAAAATCTCATTTCTAATAGGGAATCCCTCTTGTTTTTTTTCCTTCGTCGGAATCTTTACCTTTTAAATTAAACGAATAAAGAAAGAATAAAAAAGGAAAAGGACTTATTGATTGCATCATAAATTAAATTTTTTCATTTGGTATGGATAAAAGATCTTCTTATGTTATACTATTTAATTCTCGACGATGAATCGATTTGATAATTCAGATATTGTTATTCGTGATATTGATTCGATTTGTCATCATCGAAATATATTTTATACCATTGAATTTACCGACGAAAGATTTATCATCTCTATGGGATTAAATCCCGAATTATTTATTGGAAATTTAAGAAAAATAAAACATAGAGATTATGGAAGTAAATATTCTCGCATTTATTGCTACTGCATTGTTCATTCTAGTTCCGACTGCCTTTTTACTTATAATTTACGTAAAAACGGTAAGTCAAAGTGACTAATTTCACTTAAACATGACTTCTTAATTTTTATCAATACAATGGATGATTGAAAAAAAAAAATGAAAAAGATTTCAATTTTGGGTCTTAGTCTTAAATGAAATGATCGGACTAAAATCAGCAGAATTCTATGAAATACAGATAGTATAGTAGAAAGAAATCAAATCTATTTCTTTCTATTATATTATCATCTATTATTAACTATCTATTATTGTAGTATATTAAAGTTTTATTCTATAAAAAAAAAAGGGGATCAATCTACAATATGTATCTTTCTACTTTCTATTCATAATATATATAATCTAATTTCAATTACATACTATGTAATGTACATAACGTCCAATTTTTTTTTCTTTGTTTCATCTATTTGATTTGTATTGATTTCATTCAATCTGAAATAATTAAAAAGCAACTCTTATTCTTCCGATTCCAATTTAAAGTAATTTTTTTTTTTAGTATTACTATTACAAAGAAGTAATTGATTAAATAGTTGACAAATAATCCGGAGGTTCTATGATAAACCTTTTCGTATTTCGAAAAGATTGGTGATAAAACCCAACCAATTTTTTACGGTTGAACCATGATATGAAATGAATTCCATAAAGTAGAAATTGAATTTCGAACCTAAAAAATATTATATATAATAATAATTAAGATAAGCAGAAAGTTAAATACGTATTGTAGTATTCGCTTAAAACAACAGCAATATCTTATTATGCGTAGTATCTCGTTAAACAATTCCAATGTCTATTTTGTTTCCTATATAAATTGTTTTTCTGGTTAATAGCTAATAACAGAAGTATTTTCCTTTCTCTTTGAAAAAAAAAAAAAAAAAGAAAAAACTCGACTTGCTTTTGAGGATGTGGATTTAAAAGCAAGTCGATTTAAATTAACGAATAATTAAAAAGGGGGGGGGGGTAATCCTTATTATTCTAATATACAATTTGTATTCAAATATCATATACATCATGACTGGATATGTTCTGGGACGGGAGGATTCGAACCTCCGAATAGCGGGACCAAAACCCGTTGCCTTACCGCTTGGCCACGCCCCAATTTCGACTTGACACTAATAAACACTATTATTGATATTGGTTGTTTGTCAATTCCAGTTCCAAAATTTCTATAGAATAAATTGTTGCTAGGATTTTGTTATGCGTAAAGGAAATATAGAATAAAACTAAATTTATTGATCATTACATAGAATTCAATTAAGATATTGTATGAAAATATGATTTCTTCTATTTCTTCTATATATATATATTATATATATTATATAATATATTATATATAATATATTATATATAATATTATATATAATAAAATATAAAATAATAATATATTTTTCAGAATGAAAAGATTTTGAATTGGATAAGTTCAACTCAAAGAAGGATTTTGGGGAGTCTGATCTTATTTGATTCATTTTTTTTTAGTTTTACTCATTAATTAATATTAATTTATTATATTATTATTTATATATTATATATACATTACATAATATAATATAAATTAAAACAAAAAAAAAATGAAAATTATAATCTAATATCTAATAATAAAAAAGCAAAAATTTAATTTTAAAGAACAAAATGTTTGTTATGCTTAATATCTTTAGTTTGGTCTTTATTTGTATTCACTCTGTCCTTTATTCAAGTAGTTTTTTCTCGGCGAAATTACCTGAAGCCTACGCTTTTTTGAATCCAATTGTAGATATTATGCCAGTAATACCCGTACTCTTTTTTCTCTTAGCTTTTGTTTGGCAAGCTGCTGTAAGTTTTCGATGAGATCTTTAATTTGAATAATGTCCTAAAAAAATTCATTCAAAATTTATTCGAAAACAAAAATTCGAACATTTTAACAATTTATAAGATCAGATAAGTCTTACAGTGTGAATTCTCGATTCGAATATCCAAATTTTTTGATAGACACGAAAAATCCGGACCATCTCATCATCTACGGTTTTTCCATTTAGAAATCCTATTATTTAATTTGAGCCCACCACCAATATAATACCTAGATTGGGATATGAAAGAAGATTTTTGGTAATAGTAATTATTGATAATGGTAAGAAAAGGCTCGACTCTTACTACAAATCAAATCTATTTCCGAAATTTATATTTATATATATTATTTCCTCGAAATCACTTCATTTCTTAGAATCTTAACTAAATATTAAAAGAAACAAAATGTGTATGTAATATAAGAGAATCTATTCTCTTTTTTTTCGTTTTTTTTTAATTATCTTGGAGATTCATTTTATAATGCTTACTTTAAAACTATTTGTTTACACGGTAGTGGTATTCTTTGTTTCTCTTTTCATCTTCGGATTCCTATCTAACGATCCAGCACGTAATCCAGGACGTGAAGAATAAAAAAATACCAAATCATCAACGGAAACGGAAAGAGAGGGATTCGAACCCTCGGTACAAAAACTTGTACAACGGATTAGCAATCCGACGCTTTAGTCCACTCAGCCATCTCTCCCCACCATCTCTCCCCCCCCCAAAAAAAAAATAGAATTACTATGTTTATGTTATATTGCATAAACAAAAGGAACGAAAAATGGGGCTTGAAAAAAAATCCATCTTTATATCTTATTTTCTATCTTATCTCTCTCTTTTTTTTCTACAGCCGGAGCCCGGCTAGTACCTAGCCGGGCTCCTTTTATTCCCATAAATATTGGATAACAATGATTTATTTTAATGTATTTTTTTTTTAACTTGTAATTTAAAATTTAAACACGATCAAACATAATATTATGTTCCTATTTCTTAATTACGTCTGATTACTTTGTTCGACAAAAAGTCCATTTATATACAATAATTGTATTGTAGCGGGTATAGTTTAGTGGTAAAAGTGCGATTCGTTCCATGGACCCCTTAATAGTTAAGGGATCCCTCGTTTGATTCATATCCCGATCAAAAACCTTATTTCTTACTTAAAGGAGTTTAATCCTTTATACCTCTCAACGAATGATTTGGGGTTGGGGTATAATATACATTATCGTAATTTGTATACAAGAAGAATCAATTTGAAATTGACAAATAAAGTTAGAAAATTATGAAACATAAGTTTTTGGAATTGGATCAATAATCCGAATTTTTTGAGTATACGTAAAGGATCCATGGAAAAAGATATAGAAAGCTTATTTCTAATCGTAACTAAATCTTCCATTTTTTTTTAGTAGAGATTGAAGCAAAATAGCTAAGAAACGATTATTTTAGTTTACTAGAAACATCAACATATTTTTTTAGCTCGACAGAAATATTATTCTTTTCCTAAAGATTCTCTCAAATAGAAATAGAGAACGAAGTAACTAGAAAAAAGACAGATTGTTATAATACTCCTCTTCTATAGGGATCATCTAAAAAGCAAGGTGTTTTAAATGTATCCATACAAAACAAAAAGGCTGACATAGATGTTATGGGTCAATTTTTTTTTGTTCATGTCTTCCATCTCTTAATTTCTTCCGTAAAGGAGCCGAATGAAACAAAAGTTTCACGTTCGGTTTTGAATTAGAGACGTTAAATCATAATGATGAATCAACGTCGACTATAACCCCTAGCCTTCCAAGCTAACGATGCGGGTTCGATTCCCGCTACCCGCTTATATCCTATTTCCCTAGTTATTCTATTCGAATCTATCTTTTTTTTTTCTATTATAGAATGAATCTAAATTTATTAGTTAATTTGTTATGTTAATTAATTATTCATTTTAATTTCTTAATTTCGTTTTAGTTATTTATATTATTTCCATTTTTTTTTATTTTTTTTTTTTTTTCTATATATATATATCTATATATATAGAATAGAATTTAGAATAGAATAGAATTCTTTTTTTCTTTAACCTTAAAAAAAAAGGTTAAAGAAAAAGAGAAGCGTCCATTGTCTAATGGATAGGACAGAGGTCTTCTAAACCTTAGGTATAGGTTCAAATCCTATTGGACGCAAATAATTTGAATATATATATATTTCATTTTTTTTCTCTATTTCTAAAAAAAAATATCTTGAATGATTTGAATTGAGCAAGAACCTCTAAAACTTTTTTCGAATATTTTGGAAATTTATAATTTATCTTATAATATTTAATTTTTTAAAATTTATTTTAATATTTTTAATAAAAATATATTATAATATATATAATTATAATATCCACAAAATAATTCTATTCCACCTCTTAATATTTTTTGTTTGTATACAATCTTTAATAACCATGATGATGAATTGCTTATAATTAATATTATTATATTAATTATTATTCCATTTATGTTTGAATTATTC